AGAGGTCTACGAATACTTTTGGGAAAACGTCGACGTTTGCTGGCTTATTTGGCAAAGAAAAATAGAGTACGTTATAAGAAATTAATCAGTCAGTTGAATATTCGGGAGCAGTAATTTAATCGTTCTAATTTTTTTCTTATTTTCTTAGTAGTCTTATAGTAGTCTTAGATTTTACATTTTGATGAGCCTCGTTTTGAGGAATTCATGGAATAATCCATTTTCATGGAATAATGAATTAAGGAAGAAAGGATATGAGTCTACCGCTTACAAGAAAAGATCTCATGATAGTAAATATGGGCCCTCAACACCCATCAATGCATGGTGTTCTTCGACTGATCGTTACTCTCGATGGTGAAGATGTTATTGATTGTGAACCCATATTAGGCTATTTACACAGAGGAATGGAAAAAATCGCGGAAAACCGAACGATTAGGGAGATATAGAATATAGAAATGGTAGAAGAGGATAGGAAGGGAAAGGGGATAGGATAGTTATCAAGATACTCCCAAATTCCTTAAGTTAAGAAAGAAAAAAGAATAAAAACATGGATACATAACATAAAAAAAAGAATAAATAAGACGAGATTCGCCCTCCTCCTACATATTTAATTTCTTCTCCTATACAAAAACTAAAAAGACCCACCCCATTGATAATTCCATCAATGATACCCTTATCGAAAAACTCCGTTAGTTCGGTTAATCCTCTTATACCAAGGATAAAGACCCTAGTATAGAAAATATCTATATAACCACGATTATATGACCAACTGTATATCTTTTTTTTTACTTGATCGAAAAAGTACTTTTTCAGATTTTCCTTGTAAAAGGAATTTATGAAATCCAAATTCTGAAAAAAAGAATAAGCAGATCCATATAAGATATATGCTATAAATAAACCGAAGATAGCTAGACTTACAGAAGAAATAGCATTAGTAATAAATTCATATGAATTTATAGAAGAATTAGAACTTTCCTGAGTCAAGTTTATTGAGGGAGTTAACCACTTTGATAATAGGCTTAACTCTGCTATTCCATTATCCATTGCTCCATTATCAAAAGAGATTCCTATAAATCCAATGAATAAAGTAAAAAGAAGTAATATAAGAAGAGGAAATAACATAGTATTTCCTGTTTCATGCGGATAGGCAAAAGTTTTTTTAGCCCCAAAGGATGTACTAAAGCATCCTATCTGATTTCTTGTATTACCTTGAATTTTTTGTCTATTTTGCGAAAAAAAAGAAACTCGACTCTTTCTTGTTGATAAAATGAAATCCCTGTTAACTCCTTTCGGTATCTTTTTTCCCCATAAGGATATTGAATACAAGGAATTCTCATTAGTGGTACTGTAATTTTGAAAATGAACTCGCAAATACCCATCAAATGTAAGTAAATATATCCTAAACATATAAAAGGCAGTTAATCCTGCAGTAAAAGAGGCTATTATTCCAAAAAAGGGTGAATATAACCAACTATTACTAAGAATCTCATCTTTGGACCAAAAGCAAGCAAGAGGTGGAATACCACAAAGAGAAAGTGTACCCCATAAAAAAGTGGTTCTTGTAATTGGAATGTATTTTCTTAAACCGCCCATAAGAACCATATTCTGACTTTTATCTGGTGAATATCCAACAAGAGGTTCCATTGAATGAATAACGGATCCAGATCCCAAGAACAATAAAGCTTTAGAATAAGCATGAGTGATCAAATGAAATAAAGCAGCTTGATAAGAACCTATACCTAGAGCTAACATCATATAACCCAATTGAGACATTGTAGAATAGGCTAAGCTTCTTTTAATATCTCTCTGAGCAAGAGCTAAAGTAGCTCCTAAGAAGAGTGTTAGCGTACCTACTAAAGAAATTAAAGTCATTATCAAAGGTAGAGATATGAAAAGAGGAAAAAGCCGAGCTAGAAGAAAAATCCCCGCAGCAACCATAGTTGCTGCGTGTATAAGAGCCGAAATGGGAGTGGGTCCTTCCATAGCATCGGGTAACCATACGTGAAGAGGGAATTGTGCGGATTTCGCAACTGCACCAAGAAATAATAAAAAAGCACACAAAGTAGTAAGTAAAGAGTTAATTCCATTATTAGGAATCCAGTTATTAGCTATTTTGAACAAATCCCTAAACTCTAAACTACCAGTTATCCAAAAAAAACCTAAAATTCCTAATAATAAACCAAAATCCCCTACACGATTAGTTACAAAAGCTTTTTGACAAGCACTCGCTGCAATTGGTCGTGTAAACCAAAAGCCTATCAATAAATAGGAACACATTCCCACGAGTTCCCAAAAAAAATAAATTTGTATCAAATTGGAGCTAGTAACCAATCCCAACATAGAAGTAGTGAAAAAACTTATATAAACAAAAAATCTCAAATATCCTTCATCGTGAGACATATAACCGTCACTATAAATAAGAACTAGGATTCCTACAGTAGTAATTAGTATTAACATAATAGAAGTAAGTGGGTCAATTAAGTATCCAAATTCTAAGGAAAAATCATTATTGACGGTCCAAGACCATAGATATTGATAGATGGAACTTCCATTTATTTGTTGAATAGACAGTTGAATTGAGAATACCATAGCTATACTTAAGAATAAAACACTAGGAAAAGCCCATATGCGACGAAGATTTTTTGTTGCTGTAGGAATAAAAATAAGGCCAAACCCGATTGACATAATAACTGGAAGTGGGAGAAGAGGGATTACCCATGCATATTGATATGTATGTTCCATAAGAAAAGAAATTGAAATTTTTACTTGAATTTTTCTATAAAATAGAATAGTTTCCGATTCACCAAACCAATTCTTATCTCTTTCTGAAGGAATAAATAAAAAGAATAAGCAAAAATACTGGAATTCTTCATTTTTGCTTATCTCAATGAGCAAAAATGAAGAATGGGTTTAATTGGTTAAATTTAAAAAGTTAATAAAATAACTTCGTTACCTAGTTATTACCTAAATCCTAGTTATTACCTAAATAAGGCTATTTATTAAAATAAAAATTATTAAAATAAAAAAAAAGGTTGCATTTTTTTACTTTCCATTTGATATTTCCTTAAAACAAAGATGAAGCAGCTCTCTTGCTTCGTAACTTATTAATTGAATTCCAATAAAAAGAAAACCCATGTCTATAAGAAATTAGCAAATAGTCGTTACTTCATATAGAACTGAAATCCTAATTACTATAATTACCTAAGTTTTAGAATGCCTTGTTTAAGAGACTCAGTATAAGTATTTTTTTGTTTTTATTGGAATTCCATTACGGAATTCCATTCTGAACTTAATTAACTATTTGAATTTTCCCTTCTTTTTATCCACTTGTCTGATATAAGGGATAGGCTTCCATACCATAACCATATATCTATATATGGAGTATACTTGATATATAAATATCTATAAAATAGATTTAAACGGGAAACCTTTCTATATATTCTATATTATTAAAACAAAGTATAAAAGATATACTATATACGATAATAGGATATGAAAAAAAATTCTTGTCTTATCCAGATTAGAAAAAATTTAAGTAAAAAATAATTTATAATTTCAGTATCTTTCAATATCTAAGTATAAATACCAAGAAAAAGAAGAAAGAAGGATTTATTTGCGGCATATAGATGTCTTTCACATACAACTAGAAAAAAGTAATTTCCTTTTTGAATGGCAGTTCCAAAAAAACGTACTTCAATGTCAAAAAAGCGTATTCATAAAAATATTTGGAAGAAAAAGACTTATTTTTCCATAGTACACGCTTATTCTTTAGCAAAATCAAAATCATTTTCCAGCGGCAATGAGTATCCAAAACCAAAGGGTTTTTCTGAGCAACAAACAAACAAATAATAAGGTTTTGTAATAATCTTAATTGCTCTATCAAAAAAATAATTCCAATTATTTAATATGAATAATTTGGATTAATTAATTAATGAATTAATTAATGTACTTTTATGTGTCAAATTACTCAACACAATATTCTTAGAACAAACCCCTCTGATATCCACTATATGGAATAAAAGTTTTGGTATACTGTGTGCTAAGTATTCTTTTCCTATCAATGATCAATGAACTTTTCATAATACAATTTTCATAATCAAATATGAAAATTGTATTATGAAAAGTGGAGTATTATTGCAATAGGACTTATCACTTCCATCTATTTTCTCCAAAATAATTGGTTTAAGGTTAGTAAATCCTATTAATAAGAGCATAAATACTTTCATTCTATAAATTTTTCAAAAATCCAAAAAGCTTTTTCTATTTATCCTATTTATCCATTTCAATTTCATCATTAAATAGAAACAAACCTTTTTATATTTTGTCCATTTTTTTTCTAATTTTGCAAATTAGAAAAAAAAACAAATTAGAAAAAAAAAATTAGTTCTATATTGAAACTTATAAAAGAGGAGTTCCAACTCTTTCAAGCAGTGTTTCCATTAGGAAAAGCTAGAGTTTATTGTAAAAAAAATAGGAATGATACTACTAAACGAAGTCCATTTTAATTAAGACTCTAATGTTCCTAAATTTTATGGACTTTCCCAATCTCGACGATTCGCTAAATAATAGCTATTATTCTTTTAAATAGCTATTATTCTTTTAAGTTACCTATTATTTAAAATTAGCCGCCATGGTGAAATTGGTAGACACGCTGCTCTTAGGAAGCAGTGCTGAAGCATCTCGGTTCGAATCCGAGTGGCGGCATTCTCGAAAAAGAATACAATAGATTAGAAAATGGATTCAATTCTAAATTTACCATTTTGTAATGGGACCTTTCCCTTATGCTATTTGCAACTTTAGAACATATATTAACTCATATCTCCTTCTCAACCATTTCCATTGTAATTACGATTCATTTGATAACCTTATTAGTTCGTGAACTTGGGGAATTACGTGATTCGTCAGAAAAAGGAATGATAGTTACTTTTTTCTCTATAACAGGATTCTTAGTTTCTCGCTGGGCTTCTTCGGGACATTTTCCATTAAGTAATTTATATGAGTCGTTGATCTTTCTTTCATGGGCTCTGTATATTCTTCATACCATTCCTAAGATACAGAACTCTAAAAATGATTTAAGCACAATAACTACGCCAAGTACTATTTTAACGCAGGGCTTTGCCACATCGGGTCTTTTAACTGAAATGCATCAATCCACAATACTAGTACCTGCTCTCCAATCTCAGTGGTTAATGATGCATGTCAGTATGATGTTACTAAGCTATGCAACTCTTTTGTGCGGATCCTTATTATCTGCCGCTATTCTAATCATTAGATTTCAAAATAATTTCCATTTCTTTTCTCAAAATAAAAAGAATAAAAATGTTTTAAATAAAACATTTTTATTTAGTGATTTCTATGCAAAAGGAAGTGCTTTAAAAAGCACCTCTGTTCTTTCATTCCCAAATTATTACAAATATCAATTAACGGAGCGTTTGGATTCTTGGAGTTATCGTGTCATTAGTCTAGGATTTACTCTTTTAACCATAGGTATTCTTTGTGGAGCAGTATGGGCTAATGAGGCGTGGGGATCCTATTGGAATTGGGATCCTAAGGAAACTTGGGCATTTATTACTTGGACCATATTTGCAATTTATTTACATAGTAGAACAAATAAAAATTGGAAGGGTACGAATTCCGCACTTGTAGCTTCGATAGGATTTCTTATAATTTGGATCTGCTATTTTGGTATCAATCTATTAGGAATAGGTTTACATAGTTATGGTTCGTTTATATTAACACCTAAATGATTACATAAAATAAAACCTTCATTTCATGAAGGTGTTTTACTTTTTTGTTTTATTTGAGAACCCCTTGAACGCCTTCTCAAAGGGTTCTCAAAAATGCAAGTATAGATCTAATTAGACTTCTGCATTAATAGAGCGGACTTTTTACTTTACTTGTGCATTAATAGAGTGGACTAGTAAAAAAACCTATTTAGGATAATAATTGGATAAGAGAGCCTCTACCCTGTCAACGGATAGGGAGAGAACAAAATCTGGATAAATACCAATTCCTATTACTGGTAAAAAGATACAGATTAAAATAAAGAGTTCTCGTGGTCCAGAATCCAAAAAATTTGTGTTTGGAACATTAAATAGCTTGTATCCATAGAACATCTGGCGTAACATAGATAATAAATAAATAGGAGTTAATATCATTCCTATTGCCATTAGAAAAGTAATTAGCATTTTTGGCATTAACATAAATTTGGGACTAGTAATTAGTCCAAAAAAAACTACTAATTCTGCGACAAAACCACTCATTCCAGGTAAAGCAAGAGAAGCCATAGAAAAGCTACTAAACATAGTAAAAATTTTTGGCATTGGGATAGATATTCCCCCCAGTTCTTCAAGATAAACAAGACGCATTCTATCAGAAGCCGTCCCTGCCAAGAAAAAAAGTGTAGCACCAATAAATCCATGGGATAATATTTGTAAAATAGCTCCATTGAGTCCGATGTTGGTTATGGAACCAATTCCTATAATTATGAAACCCATGTGGGATACAGAGGAATAGGCTATTCTTTTTTTGAAATTTCGTTGACCAAGAGAAGTTGAAGCTGCATAGATTATTTGGAACGCTCCTATTATTACTAACCAGGGCGAAAATAGATAATGAGCATGAGGTAACAATTCCATGTTGATCCGAATCAACCCATATGCTCCCATCTTTAATAAGATTCCCGCTAAAAGCATACATGTACTATAATGTGCTTCCCCGTGGGTATCTGGTAACCACGTATGTAGGGGTATAATCGGTAATTTTACAGCATAAGCAATAAGGAAGCCAAAATATAAAAGTATTTCCAAGGTTGTAGGGTATGATTGATTAATTAATCTTTCCAAATCTAATCCTGGTTCGTTGGAACCATATAAGCCCATACCCAGAACTCCGATTAAGAAAAAGATGGAACCGCCTGCAGTATACAAAATAAACTTTGTAGCTGAATATAGACGCCTCTTTCCCCCCCACATGGATAAAAGTAAGTAAACAGGAATTAATTCTAATTCCCACATGATAAAAAAAAGTAAAAGGTCTCGTGAAGAAAATAATCCTATTTGACCACTATACATTGCGAGCATAAGGAAATAGAATAATCGCGAATTCCGGGTAACTGGCCAAGCTGCTAAAGTAGCTAAAGTAGTGATAAATCCTGTCAATAAAATAGATCCTAATGAAAGTCCATCGATTCCCAATCGCCAGTGGAAATCGAAGATATCTATCCATTTATAATCCTCCTTTAATTGGATTAAGGGATCCTCCAGTTGGAAATGATAACAGAATGCATAAGTCATTAGAAGGAATTCTAATAAACAAATAGATATAGTATACCACCTAACTATTTTGTTTCCCCTATGAGGTAAAAAAAAAATTAATGAACCTGCAAATATCGGCAAAACAACAAGTATTGTTAACCAAGGAAAATAACTCATGATAAAGTGATAAAGACAAGATACGTTTTGACCAGAAAAGCCCGTGCTCGATTATTTCGAGCACAGGCTTTTTCGGTAAAGAGGAATCAGACGATTCGAATGAAATTTTTTGTAACGTATCAATAAGATAAAGCCATGCTACGGGTTGTTTCAGGCCCTAAATAAACGCGGACACTTAAAAAATCTGTCGGGCAAGCGGATTCACATCTCTTACAACCCACACAATCTTCGGTTCTCGGCGCGGAAGCAATTTGCTTGGCTTTACATCCCTCCCAGGGTATCATTTCTAATACATCTGTTGGACAAGCTCGTACACATTGAGTGCATCCTATACATGTATCATAAATTTTTACGGAATGTGACATTGGATCTATAAATTTTTCTTTTCAACATAAAATTTTTCGATCTGGTAAAAAAAGAAATTAGTACTATATGAGTCATATGTATTGTAGACACCAGACGAAGCAATGGTTTATCCAAACTTCAAAAATAATAATCTATTTTTTAATCTGTTTGTGAGAAAGCGTGAAAAGAGCCAAGAGACTTGAATTTTGGACTTCAACAATAAGAATTATACTAATTGTACATATTAATTAGAATTAGCCAATAAATTGGCTATCGTGTTTTCAATATAAATTATTGCAATATTCAAATTGCAATATCAATGAATTAAAAAAATTCCTTTAAGTGAAAAAAAATGTATATTCTCAAATAATACTAAGAAATAGAGTATGGATTTCTATTCATCTTAATATTCAATATATATATTATATGTGCCCCTTTGTTTAGAGGATTGTATGCCTTATTATTAAAAAGTCCAATTATTCCATAATCTAATTATTCAATAAATTAGATTGATTGATACGAGTTGATTTCCTATTACGATGGATGGAAGAAAGAATGGATAGTCCAATAGCGGCCTCAGCAGCTGCAAGGGCTATCACAAAAATTGCGAAAATGTCTCCTTTTAATTGGCGACTATCAAATAGATCAGAAAATGTTACGAGATTTAGATTAATTGAATTTAGTATAAGTTCAAGACATATTAGAGCTCTAACCATGTTTCGGCTTGTGATCAATCCATATATACCAATCGAAAATAAATAGACACTTAAAAAAAGTACAAGCTCAAACATCATTAATTAACTCCTTATCAATCTCGATTCATTTCATTTCAATATGAGGACAAGAATTGAACCGATTCAATTAAATTCTAATAGAACAATTACACAACAAAAGAGAAAAGAAAGAAGGTATTTGTTGGCGGTAGATGGTTTTTACTAAATCAAAATTGTGATTCTTTAGTTATTTATTTTAAATTTTGAATTCTTATAATTTTTACTATTTCTAAGTTTTCTTATTGACGAGCCATAGTAATTGCACCTATTAAAGAAACTAGAAGAATTATGGAAATGAGTTCAAATGGAAGATAAAAATCGGTTGCTAAATGAATCCCAATTTGTTGAACATTATTTATGAGACCCTGTTCTACTATTTGGTTTGATCTTGTAGTCCAAAGAATTCCATACCATGATGTATCTGGGATAGTAGTCATTAGTGAAAAAACAATAGTTATACAAACGAGTGAAGTGAACCCATCTCCAATAGTCCAATAATTATTATCTTTAGACCATTCTGAGCCATTTATGAACATTACAGCGAATATGATCAAAATATTTATGGCTCCCACATAAATAAGAAGTTGTGCCACAGCGACAAAGTAGGAATTTAATAAAAAATAGAATAAGGATATGCAAACAAGAACTAATCCCAGCGAAAAGGCGGAATAAATGGGGTTGGTAAGTAATACTACTCCTAGACCCCCTAGTAGAAGAACAAATCCCGCAAATAGCATAAGAATCTCATGTATTGGCCCGGGTAAATCCATTATGGATAAAAAGAAATTAAAATAGTTTAAAATTTTTCATGAACTGACTAAAACTAAAGGATTTAAGGAAGGAAAAAGGGATTAGGATATTTTTTTTTGTATAAGCTGTATAGTTATAAATTATATCACGAAAATATAGTATGATTTTAAATAATCAAAAAAATTACAATAACAATAAGCAGTAGTTATTTTTTTTTTTTTTTTATTTATAGTTAGCAAAGGATTATTATTATTATATTTATATATATTTTTATAATAAAAAGAAAAAATACAAGTTTAGTAATAAGTAATCGTTCTTGAATTCGAAGATTTATCTTCATCCATTTTCCTTTCAGTCGAATTCCTAATTGTTTGAATTGTGTAATCTTCCATTATGGAGATTGGTAACCGACTTAAAGCTATTTGATTGTAATTCAATTCATGACGATCATAAGTAGAAAGTTCATATTCTTCAGTCATTGATAAACAGTTTGTCGGACAGTACTCAACACAATTGCCACAAAATATACAAACTCCGAAATCAATGCTATAATTAAGCAATTGTTTCCTTTTAATATCCTTTTCAAATCTCCAATCTACAATGGGTAGATCTATCGGACATACCCGAACACATACTTCACAAGCAATACATTTATCAAATTCAAAGTGTATTCGCCCCCGGAAACGATCCGGTGTAATTGATTTTTCATAAGGGTAATGAATCGTTATAGGTAAACGATTTGTGTGGGATAAGGTAGTTAGAAAACTTTGACCAATGTACCTTGTAGCACGTATTGTTTGTTCACCATAACTCATGAACCCAGTTACCATAGGGAACATATTCATTCTAAAATATCTATGAAAAAGATATATTTCTTTCTCTTGTTTGAGAGAGCCTTTGTGTTGAAAATATTCTTACTGTTATTGTATTATCTTATTTATAGCGAAACAAGTTGGGAAGAGGTTGTTAATAAGAGATTGCCCAGGGAAATAGGTAAAAGAAATTTCCATCCAAGATTTAATAACTGATCCATTCTCATCCTGGGTAAAGTCCATCTTATTGTTATAGAAATGAAGATAAATAAATAAGCTTTAGTTAATGTAATAAAGATACCTATTGTAATTTCCAAAATTTCAACTGCGTTATTCATTTGGAAAAAATCAAAAAAGGATATATAGGGAATAGAAAAATTCCACCCACCTAAGTAGAGAACTGTTACAAATAAAGAGGAAACTAATAAATTTAGGTAAGAAACAAGATAAAATAAAGCATATTTTATACCGGAATATTCGGTTTGATAACCTGCTACTAATTCTTCCTCTGCTTCTGGTAAATCAAAGGGCAATCTTTCACATTCTGCCAAAGAAGAAATTAGAAAAACCAGAAAACCTATAGGCTGCCGCCAAATGTTCCATCCAAAAAAACCATATTTAGACTGTGCTTCAACTATATCAACTGTACTTGAACTGTTAGATAATCATAGTCGATGATAACATCACAGTTCCCACCGCTACTCCAAAACCGTACATGAAACCTTAGCTTCATACGGCTTCTCTATGATCAGAAAAAATAGAGGATTGTTTCATTTCATTATTAGCCCCAGGGCGTAGATAGAATTAGGTAAAATAAAATATATAAAATATATTGGAAAGTCCTAAATTAGACCAAAGGAATTCCGTCTGCTAGAATAAGAAATAGCGCTTCCGAATTGATCTCATCCTTTATAATATAATAATTTTTTTCTTTGTTCAGTAATAACTTAATCTTGGAATAAAACACTTGTTATACAAATTAAATTAATAAATGAAAAGATTTGGACATTAGTTCATGAGGAATTCTGTATGAATATGGATAGAGGAAGGAAATAATTCCAATTTTTTTGTATTGCACTCCATATCTTTTGTCCTACTCTTCTTTCCCTGGGTAGGGGAGGGGGTATTTAAAAAGAAAAAAGGGATAAAGGGTTAATTCGTTCTTTATAGCCATTTCCTTAACAAGTGAATAGGAACATACTCTGGATCGGAATCTGAAGAAAGTACTACTTAATAATTTCCACTAATTTCAAGTCCTTATTATGATTCCTTTTCTGGGGAAAAATCTCTAATGTCTTAGATTCCCCATTACTAATCCTTTATGTACTTTAGTGTTCCTAACCCTTCACTAACTTTTGATGGATTCTTCTTATGATTATAAGTTATAGTAATAACTAGAAATATTCTAGTAATGGAATTCCGTATCGCGAATCCTTTATTCTTGCCCGCTTCAAGATATGATGATTAATTAAATAAAAAAAAATCAACCTTGGGATAAAGAGTTTACACTGCTTATGGTTACTTCAACTTTTTCTTGTACGTAGGAAATGAGATTTTTTCTTTTTACTACAAATTTAGAAGCTGTTTTGTTTCACTCATATAGCTATCTAGGTTAACTTATCAACCCGAATACAGAATAAGAAAAGGAAGATAAATAGTTAATGGATTTTAGAGGAAAAAGATCCTATTTTAACGAATCACACGTAGAGATATTGCTAGCACACAAAAAGTTAATGGTATTTCATAACTAATGGATTGAGCAGCAGCTCGTAGACCGCCTGAAAAAGAATATTTATTATTTGAACTATATCCTGCCATAAGAAGACCAATAGGAGCAATACTTGAAATGGCAATCCATAAAAAAACACCAATACTAAGATCAGCTAAAACAAAATGATCTCCCAAAGGGATAACTAAAAAACTTAATAAAATGGATATGACTGCTATAGAGGGTCCAATGCTAAATAAAGGAATATCCCCTCGGGATGGTAAGATATCTTCTTTAAAAAGTAGCTTAGTCCCATCTGCTATAGCTTGAAGCAGTCCCAGGGGGCCAGCATATTCAGGACCAATACGCTGTTGTATCGATGCAGATATTTCTCTTTCTAACCACACAATTACGAGTACCTCTATTGTTATTCCCAAAAGGAGGCTAAAAATGGGTAGAATCAATATGAGTTCATAGACTTCTTTTAATAATTCCAATTTCGAAAAAGAATTGATAGTTTCTACTTCTACCCTATCTATTATCATTTCAACGATCAACTTCCCCCATAATGATATCTATACTACCTAATATCGTCATGATATCAGCCAATTTCATTTTTTTAACTAGCTGAGGAAGAATTTGTAAATTAATAAAACCGGGTGGACGAATTTTCCATCTCCAGGGGAAAAGGCTATCATCTCCTACTAGATAAATTCCTAATTCACCTTTTGGGGCTTCCACTCTTACATAAAGCTCTTGCTTTGACAATTCAAAATTGGGTGAAGGTTTTTTACCAAGAAATTTATATTCAAAATCATTCCATTCGGAATTCTTTGCTTTCTTAAAGCGTCGGACTTCTAAATTTTCATAAGGTCCTCCAGGAATTTTTTCTACAGCTTGTTGAATTATTTTGATGGATTCTCTCATTTCACTGATTCGTACTAAATAGCGAGCTAATGAATCCCCTTCTTTTTGCCATTGGACTTTCCAATCAAATTGGTTGTAACACTCATAAAGATCTACTTTACGAAGATCCCATTGTATTCCAGAAGCTCGTAACATCGGTCCCGATAAGCCCCAATTTACTGCTTCTTCTCCACTAATCAAACCTACTCCCTCAACTCGCTCCAAAAAAATAGGATTCTGTGTAATAAGTTGTTGATATTCGACAATTCCACGTAAAAAATAATCACAAAAATCTAAACATTTATTGATCCATCCATAAGGTAGATCTGCGGCTACTCCTCCGATGCGAAAGTAATTGTGCATCATTCGCATACCTGTAGCAGCTTCAAATAGATCATATATCAATTCTCTCTCTCTAAAAATATAGAAAAAGGGGGTCTGTGCCCCTAGATCCGCCATAAAAGGCCCAAGCCATAACAAGTGAGAAGCTATACGGCTCAATTCTAACATAATTACCCTAATATAGCTGGCTCTTTGAGGTATTTGAATATTCTCTAAGAATTCTGGTGCATTTACCGTTATTGCTTCCGTAAACATAGTAGCTAAATAATCCCACCGTGTTACATAAGGTAAGTATTGTATAATCGTTCGGTTTTCCGCGATTTTTTCCATTCCTCTGTGTAAATAGCCTAATATGGGTTCACAATCAATAACATCTTCACCATCGAGAGTAACGATCAGTCGAAGAACACCATGCATTGATGGGTGTTGAGGGCCCATATTTACTATCATGAGATCTTTTCTTGTAAGCGGTAGACTCATATCCTTTCTTCCTTAATTCATTATTCCATGAAAATGGATTATTCCATGAATTCCTCAAAACGAGGCTCATCAAAATGTAAAATCTAAGACTACTATAAGACTACTAAGAAAATAAGAAAAAAATTAGAACGATTAAATTACTGCTCCCGAATATTCAACTGACTGATTAATTTCTTATAACGTACTCTATTTTTCTTTGCCAAATAAGCCAGCAAACGTCGACGTTTTCCCAAAAGTATTCGTAGACCTCTTTCCGATGAAAAATCTTTTTTGTGTAATTCCAAATGTGAAGCAAGTCTCCGTATCTTATTGGTGAAACTGAATACTTGAAATTCAACAGAACCCCTGTTTTCTTCTTTTTCTTCTTTAACCATAAATCCTAAAATTTTTCTACCTCCTTTCTTTTTCATATATTTTTCTGATCAGGAAAAATAAAAAATTATGTCAGTTATTTTGAAGCTATTCTAATCTCGTACACACAAAAATTTGCAATTATTCATCTACTGCTGGAATTTGGATTTATTTTATCGATGCAAATTGGATTTGGATAGAAGAGTACATTCTTTTATTTTAGATAGAAGAAACATTTCTTCTATCTAAAATATTAGAAAGAATTTTGCTGATTTTTTTTTATTTATTGCTATATCCAATTTATGGAATTGATACACCATTTAATTGATATCATTTAGCAAAATGAAACACAGCATATGCATCCATCTTTCGGCTCGAGAATTTCACGGGATAGAGATATGGTATAAGAAATAGGCTATTAAGTATAAGTAACTCTAAATGAATTGTGGATACATCTGTATCCTTAACATACTGAAACGATTGCCATTATTCGTATCAAACCAATAGCGATTCATACAAGCTAAATCTTCTAATCAACGGTGGGCCAATAATGAATTTTTTTGCATATGTATTAAGACGCTCGGCCTGATTTCGAAATTGTCCAGAGTTTTATATGTTGTTTTCATTGCAAAATGATGGGTCTCCTTCCGTAACTTTCCAATTACGAGTAAGAGAATTGAAAGACATGAAAATTGTCAATTCTCTACGGCGTCTAGGAGATAGATAGAATATTTTCAGGAACAAGAAAATCAGAAGAATCTTTCTCTCTATTCACTACCATTCCGCGTCTTCGACTTCTATTAGTTTCTTTTCTTCTTTAATGCAATAGCTATGATATAAGAATCCATTTCTCAAAGTAATGGAAACCATTCTCTTATAGGAAATGGTTCGAAAATCCCTATTCCACCTTTTCTTTTAGGTATCGTGAAAAGTGATACCTGTGAAGATCGTGCATTTCAGTCAAATTCGGATCCGTTTTTTGAGTCCATGATATAAAAAAATTGGGTGGATCCTCCACCCGGTTAGCTAAGAAAGAATAGATACAAAGGTGGATAATAGATCGATATGAAGATCATGAGCTGCCCCATAATGAAACCCCCAGT